AACCCTTCTAAGCAATTAGAAGAGCGCGGAATTTGACCTCCCTCAAATGGATGGATCTGGGATTGATTGTGGAATCCGAGCAGAGAGAATCCGAGGCGGGTAGGTTAATAGGCTAAGCGGAGTAGTCGCTCTGGAACAAACAGGTTCTTCGACTGGATCAATGCATGTATGAATCCTAAAAAAATCCCGAAGGTCTAGTCTAGAAAAAAGTCGGATTTTGTTGGGTTAGCTTTTTGGTAGGAAAGGCGGTCACAGGAAGAAATTCCCCACCAATGAATAGATTAGTCTACTAACGTAAACAATCTCTTTCTTCATATACGATACCGTTCAGTTTGATATCCGAAACTATAGATATGACACAAGAAAGATAGATATTCCCATGGTAGAAATAGGACAGTTGCACTAAGGAAGAAAGCTAGGGATTTGATAAAGGTGATAAGACAGGGTTCCAAACCTGCCTTAGTCCCAAATAGGGTGCAAGCTAAGGGCATTACTATATGAATGAGACTTCATCCTTATCACAACCTCAAATTCCTAAAATGCTCCTCGAGTCCCGAGCTTGGTAAATAACGCCGTAGGAAATCCTAATTTGCTTCCGGCCTTTAAGTGATAGGGGGGAGTCACTCTTGCGTTCTCTCTCTTGGGTGGGTCAGTCTCGCTTTCTCTTGTCGGTAAGTATATCTGTCGTGCCGCGCCGTTCCAGTAGTGTTTGTGAATTAAGAGTTTTGAGGGGAAAGGGCAAAAAGGTAAATAAAGACCGTAGCCAAAGCCAAGAAAAAGCAAGGGATTCCCCGGGCCCGAACGAGAGCGAAGGCTAAGGGCAGGTATTCTCATAAAAGAAAGAAACGAGAACAGGCAGGGAGGTAAGAGCGAGTAAGACTAGGTTATAGCAAGACAACAGAGGTTCGACAGCTCTTACCGGAGGAAGAGGTTTCGGGTCATCTGTCCCCTTGACCCAGACACGAACTAATCTTTCTCTCTTTCGAATGTATGCCCGTCGAATCTTTTTGTTTTCGAAAGAAAACAAACCGTCTTGACATGATGAATAATGGTGCCCACCTGCGGAGCGTAGTCCTCCCTTAGACTCTTCCTCGAGTGTGATCCTATCCCCAAAGCCTTTTTGCAAAAAGAGTAAGTAGGTAGCGAGATAGATGACTAAAAGTTGATTATAAAAGCGGATGATCTTTTCCCTTTACTAGTAAAGGGAAAAGCCCTTTCTATCTTCTTAGTAAAGCCTAAACGCCCTGCAATCAAACTCTAGTTTCGCCTTTTGACAACCTTACTAATAGAAAGGGTAAAGATGCGCTCACTCCGTTGCTTGTTGCTACAACTTAGGAGTAGGGGCTCTAGAGCCTTTTCCGCGGGCTGCTATGCTAGTTGTAGCGCGTTAGCGCTTTACTAATATAATAGAAAGATAAAGGGGACTCTATCATGATCTAAAGAATTCGCCAAAGAGCCTTCTTCTAACACTAGGAGAGTCAGCAAGCTACCGGAAGCGAAGCTTCTGGCTCCCCCTTCTAATTTCCAATTCCTCCCTTTCGTTCTACTTAGGTGGAGCAATCCGAACTCTCGACAGAATAGAAAAGAGGTTTTGATTCCTGTGTAGACACCTCAACGAACTCATGTGGACACTCCGAGGCCCGAGGACAATTTCTCAAATACACATTAAGATGTTGACCCGTTTTTCTTTTCTTTGCTGATTCCTCTCAATGAAATTTACCATGTTGCACTAAGTTACTTACGGATGTATGCATGCAGTCCGGGAACACTTTGGGGTGAACACCCATCCGAACGAGTAGGGTCAATAGTTCAGCATTTAGGCCGTAACATTTAGCAACAAAAAAAGTCTTTAACCCAACAAGTGCTCTCCGAACCAAGCTAGATAGTCTCCTATCACTAGGCTCACCAACCTACCTGGACTTTGATTCTTATTATTCCTACCGGATATCAAAAAACCATAAGGATTGTTTCCAGCCATGAGTTCCCATATGACATAAGCGCTCTTGGGTGGGCTGGGCCATTCCATCAAATCTTTGAGAAGGGGCCCAATCTCGTATTTGATTTGATGGTCGGCGTGGCGATAGACTCCGCTTCTACGACAGCCTCCCCAGCCGTTCGTTGCAAACACTGAGCGAGAACGGTAAAGGGCGCACAAACCATGTCGTTGCGCGGGGATGCGATTCACCAAGCTGGGGCAAACAAAGCCGTCCGGCCCTACCAGATTAGGAAAGCGAAGGCCTTTCCTTCGAAAGGAGACCCGGGAAAGAAAGAGCTATGCTATTGACCAACCCTTTCGTAGTGACTTCGAATCAATAGGCCGCCCCTTTTTTCTCATTTTGTTTGAGGCGGGCCGAATAGAGAAAATGGGGGAAGGGTTCCACCAAACCTTTTTTTTTTGTTTAAGGGCTGCTCGCCCTACCGGAATACAAAAGGCTTTCGAGGCTTACACCTCCCTATTACACGACCTAAAATCAAAAAAGACTTTCAGTAGCGCCCTTAGAATCTAAGCCTTTTTTTGAAGCGCCAGTAGTTGTAGCTGTGGGTAGGGCTTTCGTTCTTATCGCTCTGGGTTCCGATCTATATGACCTCCGGGCGGTACAAAGTACACCTCTTCCGTAGAGGCGGGTAGTAACCTAACCTTTAAGAATCTGTTAAAGAGGGGAGCCCTCTCTCTTATCTATCAATGGAAAGATCTCCATGCGTGGCGTAATAAAGAATCCTAGAAAAGATCGATCGATTGAGACTCCCTCCCCGGTCCCACGAGGATCTCTACGTACTTGTCCAGTCCAGGACAACTGAGATCCCCGGTCTGCGTGCGTGGGAGCAGCTCAAACAAAGAAGAGTCTGGTCTGAATTCAGGCTCGGCCCTACATCTGCTGCTAGGCCCGGGAATGAATGGGGCCAGGCGAGGGCGCCGCTATGCCCCGCTGCTCCGCTGCGACCGGCCCCCGGACTATGTAAAAGAATCGAGGCCGGGGCGGTCTCGCCCATAGTGGTTCCCCCCGCCTTTGGTGATTATCCAAACAAATAGGCCTGCCTAGATCTATGCCCCTTAATGAATCGAATAGTTCTTCGACCTTCATTTGATTCCGACGGCCGGCATAGATCTCATGAGACCCGCCCACTATTACCACGAAAAAAGCCCTGCCCTTTTCCTTCGCTACTAGGAAAGTAAGCAACCTCTATTAGCGCCGGACCTTGAGTCGAATCGATCGTGTCATGTGCAACGTCCATCAATGCTGGTTCATTAATGTCCATTGATTTAGACTCCTTCCCCCTTCCCAACTACGAAAAAGATCGATAGGAGCCCGAAAGTCCCCAAACCAAGAACGAAAACGGAAGCCTTTCGATTCGCTCCCCATTCTCTCTTAAATAAAGCTCGCCCTCGAGCCCTGGGCTGGTCGGCCGGGTCTTTCCCTGTTGTTCTGTTCCTGCCACGAGAAAGACGCACGGAAGAGGTATGCCCTGTGCGCGGAGGATCCGTTAAGAGTTTCTCTTGTCTCGGTAGGGAACTGTACGATCTTTTCCCCTATTGTATTGAATCAATCAAAATGGAGGTCAGTGCTACGGCCCCCTATTGTTTGTTTGATCCAATATTGACCGGGGACGAGCCCCGACTTCCATAGGTCCTTGGTTTGACCTCCCGTAGTGGTCCTTGCTTTTTATAAAGCGGAGCGGGGCCAATTTCTCGTACTTGCTCCGTGTGCCCCCTTTCGTCGAGTGCCCACTGGACTGTTGGCCTACCAAGTACTTGCCTGCTGCTCCTGCCGCCCGCTTGACGGGCGGAGCACTTGTTATCCTTACGGTTCTGTTCTCTCTGCTGGGGCCCCTCCCATTGCTCTAGCCATAAGCTATGGCAGCTCCGGCTCGCAACCACAGGGGCCCGCGAGGCCAGAGTGGGCTCAGCAGTCAGCCTTCATTCAAATTACGCTAGGGGGTTCTTTCGCTTTTGCCAGATCTAGAGGGATACTACGAGTCCTCCGTCCCAGATTCTATCGCCGCGGCCATCTGGTTCACCGGTACTACCAAAAAGTCTCATGCTTACGTTACTTTTATTGATGGTTTGATTATTTATTTTGGACTACGAAGACCTCGGTCGTGCTTCTGGTTTCCATTCCCATTATCATATTTATGAGAAATATCCTCGTGCTCTGCCATAAGAACTTGGAGTCCGTATTATGGTGAAGGTAAGGTAACGCTGTGATTCTTGCTCAAAAAACAGACCGAACGCGTTCGAGTTATTGGCTCGTCCGACCCGGCAGCATTCATGAGTCGCTCGTTCAACTGTCCCTCGGAGACAGGGTCGAGAAGTACCATGCATGATAGCCCTCCGTCCTTTCTTTCTCTCGGTCCCACCCAGAAAGAGACGGCTTAGCCAAAAAAAGTGAGCGCCCCTGCGCGAGCCTTATTTGATTAGTAAAGTCAAGCTTTGGCTCCCTAAAGACTAAAAAAATGAATCAAAAAAGGGGGACTTATGCAACGGGCTATGCCACCCAAACCAACTGAGGGAAGTCGCATCCGTCCCATCGCAAGCACCTACAATGTCATGATCACATTGGTTTACCCTTTTTCTTTGGTAGTTCAACGGACGGTCGCCCCTCCAACAAGAAAAGGTATAAATATGGAAACTTCTCTGCCATTTGAATCGGAGAATTTATGGAGGAAATCGGGTTTTAAATTTCCAGAAACCACACGATTATATAGCCAAAGGGAATACGCCGCGCCTAAAATCATCCCAAGCGCTGCTAATGTGGCTACTAAGCTATTTCTTTGGAAAGCTCCTACTAAGATGGGAAATTCCCCGATAAAGCTGCTAGTACCAGGTAAACTCATATTGGCCAAAGTAAAAGAAAAGAAAATGGTAGAGAGATTCGGCATGGTGCTCACTAAACCTCCGTAATATCTAACAAGTCGAGTCTTATGTCGGTCATATAGAACACCAACACATAGAAAAAGGGCTGAAGGAACCAGTCCATGACTTAACATCGGTGGAATGCTACCTCCAATTCCCTGTATGTTCGATAGAGCGAAAGATTCCTCCCCACTGATCGGAGTACGCCGATTACCCCCCGAACCGTACAAGATAGTTACCACCTATCATACGGCTTTCTAACATCACTTCTTTTTCTGGTCGTTCCGCTCTGTCGATCGATGGTAGTATAAGAGATCTGTAACCCCCCGCAATTTTTTACATGAGGGTTCCTGCTTCCTACCCATGGTTAGCATGTATCTCCCCGGGTCATACTTGAGTATCACATCGTAGACCCCCGCCCCAACTCTATCTTCCTTATCAGTGAACCGGAACATAGTGCGTAGGTACTCTTCAATGCAGCGGGGACAAGACGACGTGACATACTACGATCACGTACAAAAGTGCTGCCCTTCAGCTCGGCAATATGGAACCTCTCAACAGCTCCCGCCGTTCCTTTATCAGGCCTTATCGGGATAGGTAGGCCCAAGCCTTTCCCTTCCCCCCGACCGAGCAGTAGTTCCTCACGGCTGACTTTAGGCCGTAAAAGAAAGGCACCGGCCCCATTCTCCCCCCCCCCACTGGGATTTTCCTTTACTTATCTACGTGCGCACAGCGTCAGCACTGGCGAAAAAGAAGTCGGCTTTACTGAGGAAGAAGGGGCGGGCCGGGTGCTTGTGGGACCCCACCCTCGTTTCTCGAGAGGAGGCCGGGCTGTGTTTCCCCCGGGGCTGGCCAGTGGCGGCAGAAAACGAACTCGGGCGGGCTCCGCGCGGTTCGCCTTTTCGTGTGTTGAGAGCTTCTCATTCTCTTATAGAAGCCCGGGTCCACGCCGGGGACGGGTAAAGCCCAGCTTAGCAGCAGGGAGCACTGAGCTATAGGGGGGATGAGGGCGACTCCGCCCATGGGTTGGACCACACCACAGGCTGAAGTCCTTCCACGGCAGGAGAAGGGCAGGGCAGCGTCCTCGTTGTCGGACCGGAACAAGAAAAGGAAGCTAGTCGTTGGAGGGAAGACAAGGCTCATGGAGTGCGACTCCACAAAAGAGCCTTACTCTATAGGGGCGCTAGCGCGCTACAACTAGCACTTTTCAGCTAGCTGAAAAACGGATGCGCGCTACTAGCGCGCAGCGGCTTTCAAGCTCTACTAATAGGGCTTTCTAGAGAGAGGTGAGTAAGGGGCTCGCTTCGCTTTTGTTGCGGAGCTCGCTGCCTTCCCACCCCTGCTTAGCGTTCCACTTGTGATTCTGGATGCAGTGGAGGATTTTGAAAAATGCGCCCAAAAGTTCCCCCTCCCTCCACAAGACCCTCTTTCTCTTTCCTTCTCGAGAAAGAGAAAGAAGAGAATCAATCCTTTCTTCTCTTCTTTCATGTGAGAACGGCCCTTTCTTGTATCGAAAGGTTTTTCGTGCTATACACCACGTTGAGAAAGACCAATCTTCTATGTACCGTACCATTTTGATACCTTGAAAGGGGGTCCCCCTTATGATGCTACGGTCGGCTGTCCGAAGTGCAAGGGGTAAACTCGGACTCGGATAGGATAGGATTGTGCGTTCGGGCCCTTCGGGTGTCATATTTTGGCCGAGTTTACCGTAACCCCGCCCTTATGTTAGGCGACCGTAATCTTTTGTTACGTTTCAACGCTGTTACGCCAGAAAGAAAAGGTTCGACACGAGCTCTCGTTCTGCGGCGTGGTGGCAGGACCGATAGGGGATTGGCTCCGGGTGTAGATAGGGTCAAATCCGCAGGGGTCATGCAAATAAATAGGCCCCTTCCCTTCTCTTTCTCTTTTGGATAAAAGGGGTGGTTTAGAAGGCTATCCGATCTACGGTCCCTCGGAGCGAAGGGTTAGGCAGGTAGTATGGGCCCTCTGACTTCCAGCTATGTGCTGTGCGGCTCCCGCGAAGCGAATGAAGGGAAGCTCTTCGAGTCGAGCTTACGGGTGAGCTTACGCTTACTCTCAGCCTGGTAGGCGGGCGGGCTAAACTCCCTACTTAAGATTCCTTTCATAAGGGTAATTTTTTGTTGTCGTGACGCTTTGGTTAGGCCGACTACTACTATAGGCTACTTCTAGCTTCTATAGTGGCCCTTCCACTTTGTTGTAGTTTTAGTTTGTATTTGTACTGAATTCATATATCAAACCAAACAAAGGCGAGCAGTAGAAGCCCTTCTCCGGCCCTGGGAAAAGCAGCGAACTCTAGAAGCTAGGGCGTTGTTCACCTTTGGACACGAACACTATTCCGTTCTCAGCGGAAACCCGCCTTAGAAATTGAACGTCGACTTCTCTTATTGCTGTTCAATCTAAGACAGCGCTGATAGCTTGTAGTAAACAGCCCCCTTATGAAACCAACCGAAAGCAGCCTTTGTTAAGTAGTTAAGGTTTGGAACCCTAAAGACTATGATAGAAAGTCGTTTGCTTGTTGCCAAACCCTTCGCCTTTCTTTTGAATCAAAGTAGGCCGCGACTCTTGTATTTTAGTCGGTCGGGGGAAGCTACCGCTTATACGACAGCTCCGCTTCCTCGTCTTGCTTCTGGCAAAGCTTCTACTTTGCTTGCTTGCGCGAAGTCAAGTCCTTTTCGCTAGGTCCAAAAGCTTCCGAAAGATCTGATCCAACAGAAATACGCATATGAGCTGCGCTCAATATGCGGCTACAGCTAGGCGATCATATCATGCCATAAAATACTTTTATATGTATAGAGGGATCCCCTAGATATACAGATAGAATAGATGTTTATGGACAGACATTCCATTGATTCTTTTTTTTGGGGCTGAAAAAGCTCATCGATCCAAATGAATCATTCTTCTGGTATCTCTTCGCCCCCCGCCCCGAAACTGACCCACAGCACAGCGCCCATTCGCTTCGCGCGCGGGAAGGCAAGGAAGTTCAGTTCATGAGACCGTGGCGGAGTGGAGCAGCCGCGACACTCTTTTTCCTTAGCTGGATCTCGCTGGTGCCACCTAAACGGTAGGTAGGCGGCGGATGTGTGACGTTTGGAGTTGTCGTTCGTGCACTTGTCCCCAATGGAAGAATGAGTGATCCGTTCCCCTGCGGATCATGGCCTTACCACTCGGTCCCCGATGGCCAGCGGGGGATTCGGTATAGCAGCTCACGTTCGTTTGCGCTGCGCCTTTCCGCTGGACTGGACACGTGTTAGCTGTAGGAAGTATGGTTCCGAAAGTGACTTCGGTTCGCCAGTTCAGGCTCAACTCCTCGCTTTACGTTAGCGGACCTACGGGTCGGGCCGGGGCTCCGCGCTCTTTCTTTCTGTGTGGGACGATGCCGGGGAGAGAAGGGAATGCGTCGAGGCGGCGAACAACAACAACACAAACTACATTTTGGCTTTTCCCTCCATGAGATGAGCCCAGTGCATTGGACCGATGGATAAGAGAACTGAGCTGGCACAAAAAGCGCTTGGGCGCTCTACGTACGATGTAGACTCCATCAGAAAGAAATCGATATGTATCTGATGGATCAAGAATAGATAGTTGTCTCATCAATAGATAGAAATAGGGGATTTCCCCTTATTATTGATTGATAGATTCCCTCGCTATCTATTCCTACTCTTTCGATCTATCAGAACAGATCAGGCTATCTATCAATCGATTTGAAAATAGCACGTTCATATCTCGCTTTTCGTTCATTTTCGCCACGCCAACATAGCAGCAGCTGGCGAAGCAGCTAGAAGCGAGCGCTTTTAGCCCTTAATTCTGATTTACGAATGAATTGGGAAAGCCAACAGAAAGATTCGATTTGGACTTCGTGGAGCCGGTGCTGCTGTTGCCTGCGCGTAGAGCCGTCCCCCACTCCCGTCCCGGGGCGCTAAGGCGCTTTTGTTTTTGGAACAGACGGCAGGGTTTTGCTGACGCCTCGAATCAAGCTTTTGTTGCGACATGCTATGTTTTCTCCCCCATTGCTAGTAGGTTGATGGGTCGCACGCCCGGCACACTTGTTTTGGCCTTGTGTGTCCATAACTCAAAATAGGTGACCTAACGGCCGCCGCCCGACTAAACATACCAATAGTCACCAGATTCATATGGGCTACTGAGGAGTAAGCAATGATCTTCTTAAGATCGATCTGTCTTGAAGTGGTCAAGGAAGTATATATTATAGCAATCGCGCTTAAAGTATAAATGAAAGGAGTAGAACAAAGTGTCGCTTCGGGAAACATGGGTATTGAAAATCTTAAAAAGCCGTGGGTTCCCAACTTTAAAGGAATTCCTGCCAAGATGACGGATCCTGCCGTAGGTGCCTCTACATGAGCTTCGGGTAACCAAATATGAACTGGTACCATAGGCACTTTGACGGCGAAAGAGGCGAAAGAAGCAATCCATAGAAAGATTTGGCGCCGCTCACTAAATTCTGTGGTTAATGATATTTGTAAATCGGTGGTTCCCGTTTGGAGAAGAATCAACAGAATAGCTAATAGCATAAAAACAGATCCAAGTAAAGTATAAAGGAAAAACTGATATGCTGCCTTGATCTTTCTTTGTCTCGAACCCCATACCCCTAGAATAATGGTAGAGTAAGGGGTGGCCCCAAAGAAAGCGGAATTGACCGGTGGTGGTTGGTCGAAGCTCCAGTAGGTAGCCACTCCCTTCTCAGGGAACCGTACGTGAGACTTCCGCATCATACGGCTCCGTCCCGAGCTTCCGTCGTCGGCCCTTGTCATTAGACCACTATCTATGCATGTATTTTTAGCCTGGACTCTCGAATCTTTTGCTTTTCGGGTGGTGGCGAACAATGCAGCTTGCGTTGCGGGAGATGCCCGCCCGTAGGGCCCGGCCAGCTTCTCCCCCGAAGGAACCGCTCACTAGCTAGCCGGACGAGTGGGGGGCCCTATCTGGAGACATACTGAAAACCATACCTTTCGAACCGAACGCAACGCCCGTCTTCAAAATCAAAAGCAAAATGGGCTCGTTAGGAAGAAAGATGGAGTGCGGCCTGTAGAGCACATGTAACGCACAGTCGGGTTGCTCACCCAGCGGATCTCTCTCTCTATAGATAGAGAGAGAGATGTCAAAGTAATAGCC